ATCATAAGCGAGACGGAAATGGATCGAGTAATCTGTTCTTTTATCCAATAAAAAGGGGTTTTTCTAGTTTGCATGGTTCAATCATTGATACCGAAAATTTCTACAATAAATTAGGTAGGTCGCTAATATAGTTAGTTTCCTATCCAAGATTCTGCTATTTACTGAAATAATTTTACTGGAATATAGGAGGAATCCCCGGATGGGTCTAAATAGAACGAGGAAGTACAGTTTTAAGCGCCTTGCTTGCTTATGCCCAAACCAAACTAACAAATATTAGAATAAATATATTTGGATTAATATCTTTTTCAGTCATTCATTGAATGATAAATCACTACAAGTGACGGAGATACACGATTTAAATAACGGAAGATCCAATATTTTAAAATTGTATCTAGAATGACTGGAAAGGTGGAAACAAGGCCCGATATAATTTGATCATTATGAGTAAATCCAAAATCTTTGTAGACAGAACCCAGCATTAGTTCCCAACCGTGGGGTGAATGGAATCCGATACATAAATCCGTTAATAAAAGAATAGAAAAAGCTTTTATTGTGTCGCTTAAGTTATATAGGAATTCCTGAACCCACGAGTTAAGAATAACAAGTTCTTCATTACCTAGAATAGAATAACCAACTAGAATAACGAAACAGACTATATTTGTCGAGAAGTGTAAAATCGTATGGATCCGACCCTCGTTGTGCATCTTGATTAATTGGATCGTTTCTTTGTGGATTCCTATACTCAGTTTTTGTAGATATGTCTCCGGGTATTCTTTTATCATTTCATCCAACAAGATGAGTTCCTCTAATTCCATGAATTTTTCTATAATACTCTTTTCTTGAATATAATTCAAAAAGGTTTCGGATTGTGTAGTATTCCACCAATTAGTAACCCAAGATGCCAGACTTTTTTGAAATGAGAGAGAGATCCCCCAGGGCAAAAAGACTATAGATACAAGATATAGAAGGGGAGTGACTGCTTTCTTTTTTGCCATTTTTTTCGTCTGTGAATTTTAAATGAACCCGCCCCTTTCGTCGATTCCATATGATCTAAGATTTCTATTAAGCATGAGTTCTATTACAAGGTATTGAACCTAAGAATCTAGTCCCCGTTTGTTTGTTTTGCGATTCGTTGGTTAATTCTTGAATCTAGAAAGAAAAGAAAAAAAGTAAGAGCCCGCTTCAAGTGAAGAAATAATAACAATAAATAAATTTCGTTTTTGATGGCTGTTCCATACCATATACGTCTACTTTGGCTTGAATGAGCATTATGAGTAAACCCTCCGTTAATAAATAAGTTATGCTTTATGCTATAACTATCGAAAAGGGGGAGAGGATTTTCCTTCTGATAATGATAAGAAAGGAAAGAAAACTTTTTATCATTTCAAAATACTTCAATTGGTACACGCAAGAAATAGGCCAATTCCGCAGCTTTTTGTTCAATTTCTCGCGGAGTCAAATTCTCGTCGGTACGAGTCAAAGGAACGGACCCCCGGCCCTTGATTTCCATATAAAGGACACGGCGGGCATAAATACCCTCTTTAACTTCTATTCTGATGGACTGAATTTCTTTCATAAGGAATCGGAGGAAGATGCGACGATTTTTTCCAGGAAATCCCCAACGAAAAATACGCACTATTCCCTCTTTTCGATCGAATCGATCATAACCACTACCCACATTCCACGAAATTGTGCACCACAAATAGGAACTAATAAAAAGACCCGCGATTCCATAGAAAGACATCACGATCCCCTGCGGAAAAAAAAGGATTTGCTGAGATGGAAATAAAGATATCAAATTTCTACCAAGATAACTGGAAATTCCAACCAACAAAAATCCTAATGAACCGAAAAAAAGGATAAAAGCCCAGCAGAAATTACTTGTTTTTCGAGATCCCGCTATAAGTTCTATCCATATATGTTCTGATTGCCAACTCATACTAGATCCAGGTGCTTTTTATTGAAATTGAGAGAATAACCCAAACGAATTTGACTTTACTCTTTTTTTTGTTTCCGAAGTAACTCTCATCAACTAGCACTATTCGGGCGTGAACCTTTCGGGATAATTCATCAAATTGAATTGGTTCGATCTAAAATAAGAACATCCCCTTCTTAGACTCTCCTATGGAGATCTACATACATTTAGATATATGGACTTTCCGGTTCAGACATCGGCATCGGCGGATTCCAATCTATTTTTATCTTAAACTATACTAATATATATATATCGAATTAAAATTCATTTACCCGTAAATTTTCCACATGTATATTCGTAGGAAGTTTATACCATAAATATTTATTCGTGTTATGATCCAAGTCTAAGCCTTGAAAAAGAAATGGGTGAGGTTGGGGCCCATCAAATCTAAAAAATTTTGTTTTTTTGAACATGAAGAGATAAAGAAGCCATTGCAATTGCTGGAAATACTAGACCCACCAAAGGCACAAAAATAGAGGGTAAGTTAAGAGTTGTCATAGGATGGGTACCTCGATTAAATATTTGTACCTGTTATTATTAATAGTTTATTAAAGATATCTTATAATAATTATACTATAACTATAAGTAAGTATATAATAAGTGCAAGTAATGTAGAACGAAATGAAAAAGAAAAAGTTTCTTACAAATTTCCGAAAGATTCTCGTTAGAATCCGACTCCATTTTTACTAAAAATGGGAGTTGGCGGGAGATATATAAAAATGCAAGACGTCTCTTTCTATTTCGATCTATATTTGAATTCTATTTCTATTATCTATACATACGTAAAGGATAACATGAAATTCGTTTTATTTTACCTTGCTTAATTTCGCGAAAAGAAGAATCCAATCCGCTCTTTTATCTTACTGTCTGATTACTACTATTACTAATCAAGAACATGGTAAAAACAATTGGCAATTTTTGTTTGATTCTTTATTACAATTCGATCTTATGTCACCAAAGAAAACGCAAACCTCATTCTTCTGATTTTAACTTTGATTCTGATAATTAATTCACAATAGAATTTTAAAAACGCTACTTGATTGAATTTGTATTCAAAGTCAAAGGAAAGAAAGTGTGGAGCTGAAATAACTCACTCAGAACACCCTTTAAAGGATTACGTGGTACAATTGGGTCGAATAAGCCCTTATGGAATAAGTATTCAGCCGTTTGTGAACCCTCAGGTACTGTCTTATTCAATGTTTGTTCAATTACTCTTTTACCCGCAAATGCAATGTAAGCATTGGGTTCGGCAATAATGATATCCCCTAACATACCAAAACTAGCTGTCACCCCACCAGTAGTAGGAGATGTAAGGATGGATACATAAAATAGCCTTTTATTTAATTGATAATTATATAAGGCAGAGGATATTTTAGCCATTTGCATCAAGCTCAAACTTCCTTCTTGCATACGTGCTCCTCCAGAAGCACACACTAGAATAAGAGGTAGAACTTTATTTGTAGCATATTCGATCAAACGGGTTATTTTCTCGCCTACTACAGATCCCATACTACCCCCCATAAACTGAAAATCCATAACTCCAATTGCTATGGGAATACCATTTAGCTGACCTATACCTGTTTGAACAGCTTCAGTTAATCCCGTCTTTCTTTGATAAGAATCAATACGATCTTTATAAGGTTCCTCCTCCGAATGAAATTCAATGGGATCCAGAGAAACCATGTCTTCATCCAAAGGACCCCAAGTACCCGGATCAATCAAAAGTTCGATTCTATCTGAACTACTCATTTTCAAATGAGATCCACATTGCTCACAAATATTCATTTTTGACTTAAAAAATTTCTTATAATTTAATCCATAGCAATTTTCGCATTGGACCCATAAATGCCTGTACTTTTGAGTTACATCGAGATCATCCGAACTTTGAGTTAAATCACTATCCTTTGTATTAGTATTGTAATTTTTGCTTTCACTACTATTTCCACTTTCGCCATAAATGTAACTATCAATGTAATTGTCGCTACTATCAATACGGATTTGAGAACGAAGATAACTGTCAATGCAACTATTAATGTGATTATTCCAACTATATTTAGTATCATACATGCAATGATCAGAGTGGGGGTCGTCACTCTTGGATTCATTATTCAGATAACTATAAAACGAACTTTCTACTTCATCCAAAAACGAGGGATCATTGTCAATCTCAAAAATCTGATTTTCAATATCAAAATATATGGAATAACTGTCCCCGTTACTATCCCTAACTAAAAAGGTGTCATCAGAGATGAAATTCCTAGCGCCAAATAAATGATCAACATTACTGCCACTATCACTCGAATGAGGAATGTTTTTACCCGTATCAGTTATAATCTGGTCTTTACTTCTACTTCCACCGGTACTTTCAATAGGACCAAGACTGTCCATTGCTTGACTTAGTCCACACCTGAATTTGAACTCTTCATTAGACAACATTGAATTGAACCACCGTTTTTCCATAGAGCTTTTTTGCCCCCAATTTACATAAAAATAAAAGAGATGAATAGTCATTCGATAAAAATAAAAAAAATCGTTTGAATATTTCATTTCTTATCAGAATAAGCATCTAAATCCAATCACTAGGATTATTAACTATAACTAAGAATGAGCGAGGATTGAAAGAAACGATTCCTTTTTGTGGGAATCCGGGCTCTCATTTCATTATATATTATATGATGGAACCTTTTTCGGTTAGAAATAGAAAAGGAGTTTCCCATGTCGTGTTAAATTTGTAAAAAAAAAAAGAACTATTTGTTCTTTTGCTTATGAAGAATTTTTTCGTAAAACTCGTCGAATAATAGATTTCTATTCTGACATAGACCGAAAAGGACAATATACAGGATGGGGTGAGGTAGTAAGGGGTTGTGTGTGATACTTGGCTCGATTCGTGGGTCAAAACTACAGGATATAAAAAAATACTCCAATCCTGATCCATAGGATTAATTGTGGATCCACCACAACAACAGAAACTTTTGAGTTGCTTAGTCTTTTATTTTATTTATTTTGGATATATCTATACTTATAT